TTGAACTCTTTCTACTTCAGGAACAAAGATAAATGTAAATCTATCGTTTTTATTATATTCTTAATTCATATAAATTATAGTTCTTCTTTTTTTTTTCTATTCTCTATCTAGAATAGATATATAGAAATAAATTGCGTCCAATAGGATTTGAACCTATACCAAAGGTTTAGAAGACCTCTGTCCTATCCATTAGACAATGGACGCTCTTCATTCCTATTTTCACATTTTTTCATGTGACGTATTTAGGGAATACAATAAACAATAAAAAGAAGTATGCATATAAAAAAGGATAAGGCATCTGTATATCCTATGAAGTTAAGGAATAAATAATATATATATATATAGCGGGTAGCGGGAATCGAACCCGCATCGTTAGCTTGGAAGGCTAGGGGTTATAGTCGACGTTGTTTGATCAGTTTTAACATCTCTAATTCAAAACCGAACATGAGATTTTGGTTTCATTCGGCTCCTTTATGGAATATCTATGTATTCCCATCATAGAAAAAATGAGATCCATAACATCTATGTCAGCTTTTTTTACGAATGCATCTAAAGTTACTTGCTTTTTAGATGATCCCTATAGAAGAGGGAGATTCTATCAAATCTTTCTAGTCTCTAGTCTAGTTACTTCGTTCCCTATTTCTTTTCTATTCAGGGGATCCTAAGTAAAATAATTTTTTTTTCTACCGAGCTGAAATAAGAAGCCGAGGGTTCTAGTAAACCAAAACCGTCATTTTCTAGCTATTTGGCTTCAATCTTGCCCTTTTTCAGCGCAAAAATTGAAGATTTAGTTACGATTGAAAGTTTTGTACTATTATCCATAGATCCTTTATTCATACTCATTGAATTGGAAGAATTTAACCAATCAAAAAAATTATGCTTCTCGACTCCATAATCCAATTTTTTTATTAAAATTCTGTAAAATTCTGATTGACTTTTGGATAGAAATCGTGAGAATGTATATTCTTTCCTCAAATGTCCTATTGAGGGGTAAAGGATTAAATCTTTTTAAGAAATAAAGTTTTTTATCGGAATGGAATATGAAATATGAAAAAAATGGAAAGACCCCTTAACTATTGAAGTTGTTAATAGAACGAATCGCACTTTTACCACTAAACTATACCCGCTACATATTAATTATATATTTAATATATATTGCATATTCATATGAAATATGAATCAAATACTGAACTTCAACTTTCATTTAGAATGAAATTTGTTTTTCATTGATGAATTTCCAAATTTTATACTTAAGAATAAGAAAATAAAGACAAAAAATAAAATAAAGAGTAGTTTACTAAATAATAGAATTAAAGAATAGAATACTATTAAATAGAATACTATTACTAGAACACTTTTACTATAAATTTTAATAGAAAGACTAAATATTCTAATTTATACTCTAATTTACTATAATTACTATAGAATATTCTAGAATTTTTGAAAGAATTTCTAAGAGAATTTCTCCATTAGAATCTTATATAATTTCTAATGATTAGGAATGGCAATGAAAATTAGTCTTCTTGTGTTTCAATAACAATTTTGATTCGTCGGAACAAAAGAAGTACTGGCCCGGCCAGTACTTATACTTAATCAGGTCGGCTTTTGTACAAAATAAAAGAAGTAAAGTATTCTTTCTATTGGAGAAATCTGTTTCGGATCATTGAAGTGAAGGAAAATAAAGATTGTTTTCAATCTTGACTTCACATGTGAAATCACATGATAAATTTCCCATTTTGAATGGGGAGAGATGGCTGAGTGGACTAAAGCGTCGGATTGCTAATCCGTTGTACGAATTCTTCGTACCGAGGGTTCAAATCCCTCTCTCTCCGACCCCCCTGATCACTTGATATTTTTGAATTGGAAGAATTTTCAATTAGTTTCTTTTATAAATCTTTTATCTTTATTTAGCATCTATTCCATTTATTTATACATTTACCTATGAAAAAATCAAGGAAAAAGTAAAAACGAATCTCATTTCTTTTTTTATTCTTCACGCCCAGGATTACGCCCCGGATCATTAGATAAGAATCCGAAGATGAAGAGAGAAACAAAGAATATTACTACTGTATAAACAAATAGTTTAAGAGTAAGCATTAAAAATCTCCAAGATAAGATCATTTTTTGTTTAAGGAAATAGATCGCCTATTTTACGACACACGCTATACACTATTTTGACATGACGCTCCAAATTTCTTTCTATTTTTAATGTAATATTTTAATGTAATATTATGAATAATATTCGTTTTTTTTTTTTTTTTGTTACCAAAAATTTCTTGCCATATCCATATCTATAATTAGGTATTGTATGGGATCTTCTAAAGGAAAAGTCAGAACAAAAAGAATCAGCTGATTAGCTGATTAAAGATCAAGATCATCGCCCCTTCCCTTATTCAAATTCAATAATAAATACCAGAATTTCGCTTTTTGAATCGCGGGTTCCTAATGTCCAGACTTATCTGAATATTCTTTATGATCTTATTGATTTTCAGAATCAAAATTTTGTCTGTTTTTTATCGAATAAATTTTGAATTGAATAGAGATTTCATTCTTATCGAAAACTTACAGCAGCTTGCCAAACAAAGGCTAAGAGAAGAAAAAGTACAGGGATAACCGGCATAACGTCTACAATTGGATTGAAAAAGGCATAAGCTTCGGGCAATTTGGCTAAGAAGAAACTACTCGAATAAAGGGTAGAATTAAGACAGAGACAGATTAAACTAAAGATATTAAACATAACAAATATTCTTTTCTTGTTCTTCAAAATTCAAATGAAATTTAAATGATAATAAATTATCAGATTGGATTGAGTTGTTTTTATGAGGGAAAATTGAAAATAAAAAGGCAGATAAAAGAAATAAATTCTTCTTTTTCTTTGACTTCTCCCCAATAAAATAAGAATACAAAGAATTCTATTTTCATACAATATCTTAATTGAATTCTAAGTAATGATCAATTAATCTTTTTGATTCTATATCCATATCCATTGTGTTGAATCCTATCGACAACATGTCCTATATTTCTTTTGGTTGGTTATTGACGAATAACCAATATTTATCTTAGTCTTTTTTAGACCAACTCAAAATGGGGCGTGGCCAAGCGGTAAGGCAACGGGTTTTGGTCCCGTTATTCGGAGGTTCGAATCCTTCCGTCCCAGATCGTTTGCATCCAAAACGAAAGATTCTTCTCTATTGAAAATCTAATTCAACAATTTTCTTTTTAATTTTGGATACAATGTTATCCAATCTGAATTCTAAGAATCATATCTTTTTTTTTTTTTTACTTTTTTTATTAAATTACTCAAGTATTTTATTCTTCAATATTTGTAATTCCTTTTGTTAACGATTATTTGTTTTATAAGATGGAGATGGATGCGAAAAGATCATAATTTTCATAATTTGAGGATTCTTTTTTTCTCTTTGATCTTACCTTACACGAGACTTTTTCTACTCCATAATTATGTTTTAAATTCAATGAAAATAAGAAATGAAAATCAGATTCACTTGGAGATGGTAAAAAAGAAGTAAATCATAATATTAGAGTCAGAAAATCATATTTCATAAATAAAAAATGAAAAAATATGTCATAATTATGACATAAGAATATATTGTCTATTTTTCTTATTAATAATATCTTATTATTTCATTATTTTTCATTATTTCAGATTATCTTATTATTCTATAATTGCTATAATTGAATATTTCAATGAAATATTTAGTTTAGTATATTATTTAGTTAATAGATTATTTAGTTAAAGTGGCTAAAAACTTTTAGCCATTCATGGGGATTTATTTTTCATTTGAATGAAAAGAAAGTCAAAGGTTTTTTTTAGGTTTCTAATTTCTTTCTTTTTTTAACGAAAAAGGGGGATCTTTTATTATGGAAAATCCCAAAAGATCTGTTGAAGGTGTAAATAAGTTTGCTTAAACCCGATTTTTTTCATGTGATATTATTCATATGAGAAAATATGGGGTAATTTTAAGTGAAATCTTTTCCGGATAAACACTTATATATCAGTGTATATAAGTGTAGATTATTATGTATCGGTTCAGCCAATGACTATTCATGATTCCATATTGAATCAATTGCATACGGTTCAAAATTAAAAGGAGAGGGATGTTATGGTAAAACTTCGTTTGAAACGATGTGGTAGAAAGCAACGTGCGACTTGAAGGACATGATTGGATGTGGATTATGACATCCACCATTTTCTATACGAATGAAGATGCTCTTGTCTCGACATAGTTTGTTCTGCTAGGAACCTAATTGAATTTGTCTTGGGTTGCTAAATAAAGATACTAATGGTATAGAAAGGTATAGCATATGATGGAGCTCGAGCAAAAATGATTCATTCATTTATCGGGGGAATAATCTAGGGTTAGTAACAATCAATAAGTTAGACCAACTTTGTAAATATATCATCTATATATAAATATAGATAAAAGGAGAGGTTCAAATTTGAACAAGTTTGAAATGAAAAAAAAAAGTAAAATTTATCGAAATTTTCAAACTGTTTAGATCAAGAGTGTATTACAAAGGAATCAATCGTTCGTATGATTTTTACAGAAAGAACAAAAGGTATGTTGCTGCCTTTTTGAAAAGGAGTAAGGATCACCGAAGTAATGTCTAAACCCAATGATTTCACAAAGCGCAAAGCAAAGACAATAAATTCCGGAACAAGGAAACACTATTTTAACTTGTCTCAACAATTGGATCAGAATGAGTAAAAAAAAATAGGGTAGAGACAGCTCAATAAATTTGAAGGAGTTCCTTTCGAACTCTTTCAAAACTATCCAACTTGAGTTAGGAGTACAAATGAAATTTCTTTTTCTGTAATAAAGAAGGAAAAAAAGGCTCAAATTACAGTCTAATTCTTTATGGATCCATTTCTATTTCTATCTATATAGATAGAAATAGAAATTTTAGAAATTAGAATCATTTTTTCTTGAGCCGTATGAGGATAAAACTTCCTATACGTTTCTAGGGGGGCATCTTTTATCTACATCTATCCCAATGAGCCATCTATCGAATCGTTGCAATTGATGTTCGATCCCGAAGAGAAGGAAGAGATCTTCGAAAAGTGGGTTTTTATGATCCGATAAAGAATCAAACTTATTCAAATGTTCCTGCTATTTTATATTTCCTTGAAAAAGGTGTTCAACCCACAGGAACTGTTTATGATATTTTAAGGAAGGCAGAATTCTTTAAAGAATTTCAAATTTCTTTTGATAAAAAAAGAAAGGAAAAACAAGAATCATGAATAAAGAATTACACAAAGATAGGTACTAGTTACTCTATCTTTGTGTAATTCTTTATTCAAAGTTTCCTCTTTTCTTTTTCTATTCATACTTCTTTATATTTCTTTATATATAATTTTATAATTTATTATAATTTATAATTTTTTATATTTTTATAATTTATATTTTTTTTTTCTTGCTTATTTTTGTGGACCCCCCTCGACAAGGGGGGTAACCTTTCTTCTTATATTTGTATTGTACCTTTCTTTTTTTTTTCTGCTCAAAGTTTTATTCTTTCAAATACAACACAAATTTATATATAATTTCTTTAAATTTGTTTTCTAAAAAGTCCATTCATATTGACAATGGTGTATCAAACAAATATAATTTGATCATATATAAATAGATCTTTTTATGCCCATTTCATTCCCTATTGGCTCTTTCCTTCACTTTAGTAAAATGGATGAGTTTGCTAAATTTTTTTTTATTTCGATCATATCTACACTTCATATTGATACGGGTTGCTAACTCAACGGTAGAGTACTCGGCTTTTAATTGCGACTATGATCTTTGATCTTTTACACATTTGGATGAAGGAATTCGTCTAGACTATTGGTAGAGTTTATAAGACCGCGACTGATCCTGAAAGGTAATGAATGGAAAAAAAAGCATGTCGTAAAAAGAATAAAAAAAAAAGAAAGAATAATAAAATCATAGAAAAAGAATATTTCTAGTACTCATAATATAAATAGAACAAGAATTTTTCTTTTTATAAAATCTTTAAAGTTCAGTAAAGTATTTTGGGTCTAGTGAATAAATGGATAGAGTCTTATGGCTCCAATTCGAATAAGACAAAAAAGCAACGAGCTTCATTTCTTAATTTGAATGATTACCCGATCAAATTACTAATTATACGTTAAAAATAGATTAGTGCCTGATGTGGGAAAAGGTTCTCTTGTAAATTTTGAGTGGACCTTTGATTCTTTTTTTTTTTTAATCCTAATTATTCTTTATTGTGGATTGGAGACGGATGTGTCTAAGAAATAGTATATTGATAAAAAAGAATCTTTTTCCAAAGTCAAAAGAGTGATTGGGTTGCAAAAATAAAAGATCTTTACCCTTTTTCTTATTGTTAGTCTAGTTCTATTTAACAAGGAAAAGAAACCAAAATTGGATAGAAAGGGAAAGCAAAAAGATCTGTAGATTGGGCTCTCTGTCTCCGGGGTATATATTCTTTATTTGTTCTTACTTTTAGATAATCTTTTACTTCTTATTTTTTATTTTATTCTATTATTATTATAGTTTCTTCTAAAATTCTAAATAGTATTTTAGTATAAGAGAAACACAACATATGCATACACCGTTCTGACCATATTGCACTATGTATCATTTCATAACACAAGAAGTGCCTCCCTTTTTTGGTTACAGTAGAAATGTATTTAAATGGCAGAATGACAAGGATATTTAGATTTAAAAAAGATAGATTTCGGCAACAAAACTTCCTCTATCCGCTACTCCTTCAGGAGTATATTTACTCACTTGTTCATTATCATAGCTTCAATAGTTTGATTTTTTACGAACCTGTGGAAATTATTGGTTATGACAATAAATATAGTTTAGTACTTGTGAAACGTTTAATTACTCGAATGTACCAACAGGAATCTTTGATTTCTTCGGTGAATGATTCTAACCAAAATGGATTTTGGGGTCACAAGAATTCTTTTTCTTCTCATTTTTATTCTCAAATGATATCAGAAGTTTTTGGAGTCATTCTGGAAATTCCATTTTCATCACGATTAGTATCTTCCCTTGAAGAAAAACGAATACCAAAATCTCAGAATTTACGATCTATTCATTCAATATTTCCCTTTTTAGAGGATAAATTATCACATTTAAATTATGTGTCAGATCTACTAATACCCCATCCTATCCATTTGGAGCTCTTGGTTCAAATCCTTCAATGCTGGATCAAAGATGTTCCTTCTTTGCATTTCTTGCGATTGTTTTTCCACGAATATCATAATTTGAATAGTCTGATTACTTCAAAGAAATCTATTTACGTCTTTTCAAAAAGAAAGAAAAGATTCTTTTGGTTCCTACATAATTCTTATGTATATGAATTTGAATATCTATTCCTATTTCTTCGTAAAAAGTCTTCTTATTTACGATCAATATCTTCTGGAGTCTTTATTGAGCGAACACTTTTCTTTGGAAAAATAGAATATCTTCTGGTCGTGTGTTGTAATTCTTTTCAGAGGATCCT